CTATCTTCAGCCATGGATCCTTTACTCATACTTATTCAATTGGAAGTCTTGATCCAATTCAAAAATTATGTTTCGCAATTTTATAATCCAACTTTTCACTTTCTAAGTGACTCATGGATAGAAATCACGAGAATTTTTATTTTTTTTCTCGAATTTTTCATTGAGAGGTAAAGGATTAAATCCTTTATAAGAAATAAAGTTTTTGATCGGAATATGAATAAGACCGAAAGACCCTTTAACTATTAAAGGGGTAATAGAACGAATCACACTTTTACCACTAAACTATACCCGCTACAATGCGATTATTGTATACAAATGGACCTTTTGTCGAACAGGATAATTGGGCATGATCAAGATAGGATTGGATCATCAAAGAATCATCAAAATTAGAGTGTTGAAATTTTTCGTGGGGGGGGATTTACAATTTAATGAGATTCTGAAAGGAGGGTTCATTTTATTTAAATTAAATAACTAAAGTTTTCTCTTTTGCTGAAGAAGTTTTGATAGCTACGGATCACAAAAAACACTAAAATCATAACAGAAAAATGCATTGTGGAAAAATAGATAGTTTCTTTTTTAGTTCCTAAAATGAAACTAAAATTCAAATAGAAAAATAAAAAGAATGTAAATAGTCTTTCTTCTTTTTGTTGTTGCTTGAATATTTTATATTCAATTGAATATAATAAATAACAAGCATTTTTGTTTTCAAATCAAATAAATCATTATTTATCTATAATTCGTTGGAACAAAAAAAGGGGCCCGGCTAGGTACTGACCAGGCCAGGCCATCAGAATAAGAAGGGACTTTCGAACAAAATCAACACAAAGATGTCTTCTTTTTTTTTTTCTTTATTTTTATTATTTTTATTTATAGGTTATAGGCTCGTTCGAGCCCTTCCTTTATCTAATCTAAAAGAAATTCCTGATTTGTATATCTCTATAGAATAGAGAAAGAAAGACTCCTTACATTATGTGTAATGTAGTAATTCGCTTTTTCAATTGGGAGAGATGGCTGAGTGGACTAAAGCGTCGGATTGCTAATCCGTTGTACGAGTTATTCGTACCGAGGGTTCGAATCCCTCTCTTTCCGGTTCCGTTGATGACTTGATTTATTTATTTATTTCATTTTCCAATTTTTGAAATCTTAGTTAAACGTGTGGAATAGATAAAATCCTAAGAAAATTGGAAAATGAACCAAGGAAAAACTCTTTTGATTTTATTCTTCACGTCCAGGATTACGTCCTGGATCATTAGATAGGAATCCAAAGATGAAGAGAGAAACAAAAAATATCACTACGGTATAAACGAAGAGTTTCAGAGTAAGCATTACACAATCTCCAAGATGATTTTTTTTGGAAAAAAAGAGAATAGATCTTCCATTTTTCTACCACATATCCTATTTTGACACCAAGAAATGAGGTTTTTCTAGAAATAGAAATGAATTGTCAGAAATTTATTTGGAATAAGAGTTTTTCATTAACAAAAATTTCTTTCATATCCAAATTCGATATTGTGGGAGACCCTAATATAATTAATATAATAGGGTTAGGGTCTTTCACTGGAAAAGGGTCAAAAAAGGAGGAAATGGGGTAAGCCGGATTTATGGCGACTATCCAAGAATTTCAATGTGTGAATCGAGGATTCAGACTCTAAAACTTATCTGATTTTATCAATTGTTAGAGAATTTTTTCTCGAAGAAATCATGAATCTTCTAGGATATTATTAAGGATCTCATCGAAAACTTACAGCAGCTTGCCAAACAAAGGCTAAGAGAAAAAAAAACACAGGTATGACTGGCATAACATCTACGATTGGATTCAAAAAAGCATAGGCTTCGGGCAATTTGCCGAAGAAAAAACTACTCGAATAAAGGGCAGAATTAAGACAAATACAGATCAAACGAAAGATATTAAGCATAACAGACATTTTGTTCTTGGAGATAATTGCATTTTGATTGAGTTATTGATATAAGGAAAAAGGAAGAAAGGAAGTAAGGTATACAAAAAATCCTTCTTTTTCTTTGAACCCACCCAATCAAAAATCCTCCAATTCTCAAAGGAGAATAGAAGAAATCATACTTTCATACAATATCTTAATTGAATTATATGTAATGATCAATAAATTAAGTTGAATTCTATATCTATATGGATTAAAATCCTAGTAATAATCTATTCTATAGATATTTGGACTGGAGTTGACAAACAACCAATAACAATATTATTGTTTCTTAGTGTAGATTCGAAATTGATAATGGGGCGTGGCCAAGTGGTAAGGCAACGGGTTTTGGTCCCGCTATTCGGAGGTTCGAATCCTTCCGTCCCAGAGCCATATCCATTTTTTTCTAATTTTAGAATAAAGATTGTTTTCTTGAACAACTTTCTGTTTAAAGTCTAATTTTAGATGGAATGTGATTCTTTTCTATCTTATATGAATCATATCTTTTTTCACAAACTGAACTGAATCGAGTTCAAATGACACGCATCTGGACCTGAATCTATTTTTTATCAGGTAAGATGAGAACATGGATCAAAACAAAAGAGTTTGGATTCAAAAAAGTTGGGTGGGCTTTTCATCATATGTTCATTCCCTTTGATATTTAGGGAAGTTAGTTACTTGGAAAAACTTTCCATCCCATATCTATTTGAATTTTCAACGATGGATGTATTTTGAATCTCGTTTTTTTATTTTATTTAGGTATTTTTTTTGTTTGGCTATAATGAAGAATTGTAAATCTATGTAACGATTGGATTGAGGCAGGGGTGATTTATCCTATCCCTTTTAGTCACTTTATGACAAGATTCGATTATTGAAATATTACTCAACCCCATGTTAAACAAAATGCATATAAAATGAGGAAATGTTTAGCTTATATGTATCGTTCTATTTCAATGACAATAGTCTTTCGGTTTTTGTGAAAAAGGTTTGGGATCCCTTAAATTTTTGAAACTAAAATTAGTTAAATTAAGTATTATAGAATATCTATAACAGTGACAATTGTTCAGTCTATCTGATAGATACGAAAACCCCTCTCGATTTTTTCGATTTGGATTTTCGCAATCAGATGAAAAGAATAAAGATTCAAATCTTACCTTACATCAGTTTTTTTATCCATCTCATGAAAAAAAATGGGATTTCTTTCTTCTTTTCTGTGATCTATTTATCTATTTGAAATCAGTGATGGGTCAATTAAAAAAAAAAGACTTATCTTTTAATGATGTCTAAATAGGAACCTTTTTCCATTCGAAATAGTTTTAATAAAAATTTTGAATGATTCCTTGTAAGTTGAATCTTTGGTACTCAAAAAGTAGGAAATAGATCAATCTATTGAGTCACTTGAAGTAGCAGACTCAAAAAGAACTTATTTATTCGTTTATCTATTTCTATTTCGTTATATATATATGTTAAAGTTAAAGATGGTGTCTTGCTAAGACTTCTTCAGAAAAATCTTTACACATATCATATATAGAAGAAAAAGTATAGATTACGCAATGTCTATGTACAACTGAACCAATGACTATTCATGATTCCATGATTGAATCAATTCCATACCGGTTCCAAATTAGAGGAATTTTATGGTAAAACTTCGTTTGAAACGATGTGGTAGAAAGCAACGTGCGACTTGAAGGACAGATCCGTTGTGGATTTTTACATCCGCTATTTTATATTTTAGGAATGAAGGTGCTCTTGGCTCGACATCGTTTGTTCTGTTCCACTCGAACCCTTCGTTTTTCGCTTTTTGTTGGGTTGTAAATAGTCCACGATGGAGCTCGAGTGGAAAGGATTAATTCATTTCTCGGGGGCAAGGATCTAGGGTTAATGCCAATCAATAAATTGGAACAACTTCGTAAATATATCTTCGAAGATAGAAATGGAAAGGATCCAATTTGAGCAAGTTTCCAATTCAAAAGCAAAACCTGTTGGAATTGATCAAACGTTTTCGATCCAAAGTGTATCACGCGGGAATCAACTGTCCGTAGGATTCTTTGATAGAAAGAGAAATCACAAAAAAGGGTATGTTGCTGCCATTTTGAAAGGATTAAGAAGCACCGAAGTAATGTCTAAACCCAATGATTTAAAACAAAGATAAAGGATCCCAGAACAAGGAAACACCCTTTTAATTGTCTCGATAGTCTCAATAACTGGATCAGACTGAAGAATCAAAATAGAATTTTAAACGAGACAAACAAAAGGGGGTAAAGACCACTCAATAAATGAAATTTATTAAAGATTTTTTCCTTATAAGCTATTTGAGAGTTATCCAACTTGAGTTATGAGTACGAATGGTTTCTTTTTCATTTTCAGGAAGGAAGAAGAAAAAAAAAGACTAAAATCATAGTCTAATTGATTTTATAGGCTCATTTTTCATTTATTAGAATTCCATACATAGACAAAACTTCGAATCAAATCATTTTTTCTCGAGCCGTACGAGGAGAAAACTTCCTATACGTTTCTAGGGGGGGTATTGTTCATCTACATCTATCCCAATGAGCCGTCTATCGAATCGTTGCAATTGATGTTCGATCCCGAAGAGAAGGAAAAGATCTTCGAAAAGTGGGTTTTTATGATCCACTGAAGAATCAAACTTATTTAAATGTTCCTGCTATTCTATATTTCCTTGAAAAGGGTGCTCAACCTACAGGAACTGTTCAGGATATTTTAAAGAAGGCAGAAGTTTTTAAGGAACTTCGACCTAATCAAACGAAATTCAATTAAAGAAATACCAAGGGGGGGTAGTGATTTGTATATAACTTTGTATAACTTTTCTCTACTATTTTTTTATTTCCCCCCTTAATCCTGCTTTATTCGTATCTATTTCTCATTGCTTCTGTCGAATTCCATGGTCGATAACAACAAAACCTTAGTTTATTGATCATATAAATCTCAAATTCGGATATTTCATTTCTTTCAATTATGTGGTTTTCGTTGGAATTTGACTAACCAACAAGGAATCCAGTTTGTTTATTCCACTTAGATTGATGAAATACATTAAAAATCCGATAT